AGTGCTTTGAACGTCTCTAATTCAAAACCGAACATGAAACTTTGGTTTCATTCGGCTCCTTTATGGAATATCAGTAAATTCGTATATTTAAGATGTGAACAAAATGAACAAAATTATACCCATAACACCTACGTCAGCTTTTTGTTTGAATACAAACAAAATGAATTGCTTTCTAGATGATCCTTCTAGAAGAAGGTCATTCTAACAATCTTTCTAGTTACTTCGTTCTCTATTTCTATTTGAGAAGATCCTAAGGAAAAGGATTTTGTTTCCACCGAGCTAAAACAATACGCCGATGTCTCTAGTAAACCAAAGTCATCGTTGAATAGCTATTTTGCTCCAAATTCTTTCTTTAGAAAGAAAAATGGGAAGATTTAGTTACGATTCGAAATTTACTTTCTATCTTCTGCCATGGATCCTTTACTCATACTTATTCAATTGGAAGTTTTGGTCCAATTCAAAAATTATGTTTCGCAATTTCATAATCCAACTTTTGAATTTATAAGTGACTCATGGATACAAATCACGAGAATTCGTCTTTTTTTTTTTCTCGAATTTCTCATTGAGAGGTAAAGGATTAAATCCTTTTAAGAAATAAAGTTTTTGGTCGGAATATTAATAAAACCGAAAGACCCTTTAACTATTAAAGGTTAATAGAACGAATCACACTTTTACCACTAAACTATACCCGCTACAATAGGATTATTGTATACAAATGGACCTTTTGTCGAACAAGATAGGATCATCAAAGAATCATCAATTGCACTTTTTTGCGGGGAGATCCTAATTTAATGAGATTCTGGAAAAAGGCTTCATTTAATTTAAATTAAATAACTAAAGTTTTCCCTTTTGCTGAAGAAGATAGATACGGATAAAAAAAAAACAGTAAAATCATAACAGAAAAATGCATTGTGGAAGAATCGATAGTTTCTTTTTTAGTTGGGTAAAATAGAACAAGAAAAAGAATGTAAATAGTCTTTCTTCTTTTTTTTGTTGCTTGAATATAAAATATTCAATTAAATATATATATCATATATCAATTAAATATTATATATATATATATATAATAAAAAAAAAGTCTTTTTGTTTTCAAATCAGATAAATCATTATTTATCTAGAATTCGTTGGAACAAAAAAAAAGAGCCCGGCTAGGTACTGACCGGGCCGGGCCGTGAGAATAAAGAAGGGCCTTTCGAACAAAATCAAGACAAAGGGGTCTTGCTTATTTTTTTTTAGTTCAATTGTTCGCGCGGTCGAGCCCATCTTTTAGATAAAGGAAATTCCCGATTTGTGGATCTATAATCTATATATATAATAGAATAGAGAAAGAACAAGGATTCCTTACATTATGTGTAATGTAGTAATTATCTTTTTCAGTTGGGAGAGATGGCTGAGTGGACTAAAGCGTCGGATTGCTAATCCGTTGTACGAATTATTCGTACCGAGGGTTCGAATCCCTCTCTTTCCGTTTCTGTTGATGAATTGATTTCGTTTTTTTTTTTTCATTTTTAAAATCTTAGTGAAACGTGTAGAATAGATAAAATCCTAAGAAAACCAAAACAAAGGAAAACCCCCTGTATTTTATTCTTCACGTCCAGGATTTCGCCCTGGATCATTAGATAGGAATCCAAAGATAAAGAGAGACACAAAAAATATCACTACGGTATAAACAAAGAGTTTCAGAGTAAGCATTACACAATCTCCAAGATGGTTTTTTTGAAAAAAAAAAAAAAGAGAATAGATCTTCTATTTTTCTACCACATATCCTAAATAAAAATAAATTCGGTTTTTTCTAAAAATCCATTGTCACAAATTCATTTGTTTTTCATTATTAGATATTCTATTGTGGGAGACCCTAATAGGGTTAGGGTCTTTCACTGGAAAGGGGGTCAAAAATGCGGAAATGGGGTAAGCCTGGGTTTTGGCGACTGTCCACGAATTTCAGTGTGTGAATCTAGGGTTCATACTCTAAAACTTATGTTATTTTTTCAATTGTTAGAATTTTTTTTTATCGAGGAAATCGTACATTTTCTAGGATATTATTATTCAGGATCTCATCGAAAACTTACAGCAGCTTGCCAAACAAAGGCTAAGAGAAAAAAAAGCACAGGTATGACTGGCATAACATCTACGATTGGATTCAAAAAAGCGTAGGCTTCGGGCAATTTGCCGAATAAAAAACTACTCGAATAAAGGGTAGAATTAATACTAATACAGATCAAACTAACGATATTAAGCATAACAGACATTTTGTTCTTGGAGATAATTGCATTTTGATTGCGTTTTTGATATAAGGAAAAAGAAAATAAGTAAGTTAGAAAAAAACCTTCTTTTTCTTTGAATCCACCCAACCAAAAATCCTCCAATTCTCAAAGGAGAATAGAAGAAATCATACTTTCATACAATATCTTAATTGAATTCTATGTAATGATCAATAAATTAAGTTGAATTCTATATCTATATATATCAAAATCCTAGTACCAATTGATTCATAGATATTTGGACTGGAATTGACAAACAAGCAATACCAATATTATTGTTTCTTAGTGCCGATTAGAAATGGAAATGGGGCGTGGCCAAGTGGTAAGGCAACGGGTTTTGGTCCCGCTATTCGGAGGTTCGAATCCTTCCGTCCCAGCGCAGTCCATTTTTCTGCTCCATTATTCCCATAGAAAGAAATAGGGAAGTGGGTAGGAGTTAATCCATATTAATTTGAATATCTGTGTTTGCTCGAATTTCATTAACAAATGATCAAGTTCCATATTATATAGAAATATGTTATGGAGCTGATGTTTTTTCTTTGAATCTAATAGGTATTTCGTGTTTGACTCTAATGAAAAATTGGAAATCGATTTAATGATTGAGGCGGCGGTGATTTATCCTATCCCTTTGGATTCACTTTATCACTAGTTGATATTAATCAACCCTATATTATTCAAATTAAACCAAATCCATATCAATCATATAATATAATCATATAAAATGAGGAAATGTTTCGCTTATACTTATATAGTACGTATCATTCTATTTCAATGACAAGAATTTTTTTTTTGTTTTTTGTGAAAAATATCTAAAAATATCTGTAATCCTTAAATTATTTAAACTTTAATTCTAGATATTCTAGAATCTAGAATATCTAGAACAGTAACAATTGTTCAGTCTATCTGATAGATATGAACCCCCCTTTTTTTCTATTTTTATTTTCGTAATCAGATGATAAAGAATATAGATTCAAATCTGAACTTACATCATTTTTTTAGACATCTCATGAAAAAAATAGATTTCTTTCTTCTTTTCTTTGATTTATTTCAAATAGAAATTTGAAATTAAATCAGTGATGAGTCAATTCAAAAAGAAAGACCGATCTTCCTAAAGTGATTTTGATTGTCCACCTTTTCTTCAAATTAAATAAGAATGCTGTAGAAATAGGAAACTTTTTCAATTTCAATTAAAAATATTTTTTTGATTATTCCTTGCACGTGGAATCTTTGAAAAAGTAGGAAATCATTCAATCTATCCTATTGAGTCACTTGAAGATGCAGATTCAAAAAGTTATTCGTTTCGCTATTTCTATTTTTTTCTCGGATCTATCTATTATTTATGTATGTTTATGTATGTTAAAAATGCTGTCTTGCTAAGACTTTTTCATAAAAATCGTTCTACATATATATTCATATATAGAAGAAAAGTCTAGATTAGAAAGTCTAGATTAGAAAGTCTAGATTATGATGTCTATGGACAGCCGAACCAGTGACTATTCATGATTCCACAATTGAATCAATTTCATACCGGTTCAAAATGAGAGGAATGTTATGGTAAAACTTCGTTTGAAACGATGTGGTAGAAAGCAACGTGCGACTTGAAAGACAGGATCCGCTGTGGATTTTTACATCCACCATTTTTGATTTGTCTAAGAATAGGGGTGCTCTCGGATCGACATTGTTTGTTCTGTTACACCCGAACCCTTCGTTTTTTGTTGGGTTGTAAATAGTCGATGATGGAGCTCGAATAGAAAGTATTAATTCATTTCTCGGGGGCAAGGATCTAGGGTTAATGACAATCAATTGGAGGAACAACTTCGTAAATATATCGAACATATATAGGAATCGAAAGGATCCAATTCGAGCAAGTTTCCAATTCAAAAGCAAAACTTGTTGAAATTGATTCAAATTTTTGATTCAAAGTGTATCGCGCGGGAATCGACTGTCCATAGGATTCTTTGATCGAAAGAAATCAAAAGGGGGTATGTTGCTGCCATTTTTTTTTTGAAACGATTAAGAAGCACCGAAGTAATGTCTAAACCCAATGATTTAAAATAAGGAAAGGATCTAAGAACAAGGAAATACCCTTTAAATTGTCTCGATCGTCTCAATAACTGGATCGGGCTAAAGAATCGAAATAGAATTTGAAATGGTTTAAACGAGACAAACAAAGGGGAGTCAAGACTACTCAATAAATTAAATTGACTAAAGATTTTTCTTTTGAACTATTTGAGAATTATCCAACTTGAGTTATGAGTACGAATGTTTCTTTTTCATTTTCAGGAAGAAAAAAAAGACTGAAATCATAGTCTACTTTTTTTTTATGGGCCCATTTGTCATTTAATTTTTTAGAATTGCATATATAGACAAAATTCGAATCAAATCATTTTTTCGCGAGCCGTACGAGGAGAAACCTTCCTATACGGTTCTAGGGGAGGTATTGTTCATCTATATCTATCCCAATGAGCTATCTATCGAATCGTTGCAATTGATGTTCGATCCCGAAGAGAAGGAAAAGATCTTAGAAAGGTGGGCTTTTATGATCCAATGAAGAATAAAACTTATTTAAATGTTCCTCTTATTCTATATTTCCTTGAAAAGGGTGCTCAACCCACAGGAACTGTTCAGAATCTTTTAAATAAAGCGGAAGTTTTTAAGGAACTTCCGCCTAATCAACCTAATCAAATGAAATTCAATTAAAGAAATACCAGGGGGAGTAGCGACTTGTATATAACTTTGTTTAATTTTTTTTTCTACTTGCCCCCTTTTTATTTTTTTCTGTCGTATTCATATTTATTTATCATAGTTTCCGCCGAATCTGATGGTCTAGATGGTCTAGAATGACCAAATTTCTGGATCTTATCAATATCCAATTTTGACATTTCCTTTAATTGTTTGGTTTTCATTGGAACTCGACTAACCAACAAGAAGGAATCTACTTTGCTTATTCTACTTAGATTGATGAAATACATTAGCATTAGGGACTCAAAAATCCGATATTTTTTTTTTGAATTCTTCCTTTTTTATTCTTCCATTTATACTTTTTCTATCTATGTATATTAGATATCTAGCGTCAATCCAAGACAATTTTGAATATTATTGTATTCCGTTGTGAAAGTGAAATTCTTTTAATTTCAAAAAGGATTTGAATGCAATTTCTTTTTTCTACTGTATTCTTTTCTCAACATTTATATTGACAACAGTGTATTGAACAAATATAATTCATCGTGATAAGCGAGCCGGGTCTATTTATTTTTGTCCCATCATTTTGTTCCTTTCTCTTATTCAAATGATGCTTTCTTTGATAAAAGAGGTTTGAAACAAAGCTACATAACATAAGAGATGCTCTATCCATTTTGACAATTCTCTATCTTTTTTTTTCTTTTATTTTATCTGACAATTTCTTGTATTTTCATCTAATCAATTCATTTTTATGTTTTGAATCCATTATCAAATCTGTTTTTGTAGAGTTGTTAACTCAAAGGTTTGATTAGCTTGTATAATATCTTTTCTCTTTGTTTAAATTCAATTCATTTTTATTTTATCTATACATCCTTTGTTGAAGTTTTGTTTAATCTACGTTTTCTTCGGGTTGCTAACTCAACGGTAGAGTACTCGGCTTTTAAGTGCGACTAGAATCTTTTACACATTTGGATGAAGTGACGAATTCGTCCGTACCCTTGGTAAACTTTGGAAGACCGCGACTGATCCGGAAAGGGAATAAACGGAAAAAAGAGCATGTCGTATCAATGGAGAGTTCTGAGGATATTTCATTCTTATCGAATTGGTACAAAACCTTGTTCGAATTCTTGGAACGGAACAAAAGAAAGTTGGGTCGAATTAATAAATGGATAGAAGCCCTGTGACTTCAATTAATTATCAGAAAGAAAAAGCAACCAGCTTCTGTTCTTAATTTGAATAATTCCCCGATCTAACTAGACGTTAAAAATAAATTAGTGCCTGATACGGGAAGCACTTCTCCCTCCACGAGTGGATTCCATTTTTTTTTTAATGAATCCTAACTATTGACATTCTCCATTATGGAATGAAGATGTGTGTGTAAAAGAAGCAGTATATTGATAAAGAAAGTTTTTTCCGAAATCAAAAGAGCGATTAGGTTTAAAAAATAAAAGATTTCTAACCATCTTGTTATTCTATAACATAAACATAGACAGATTAAATGAAATGTATGGAAAAAGGAGAGGGTAGAGAATCTGTTGATAAGTTTACCTGTCCCCGAGGTATCCATTTTTACAGAATATCTTGTTTTGACTGTATCGCACTATGTATCATTTGATAACCCCCAAAATCTTCTACCTTTGATTCAAATCTAATTTCAAATGGAGGAAATCCAAAGATATTTACAGCTAGAGAGATCTCAACAACATAACTTCCTATATCCACTTATCTTTCAGGAGTATATTTATGCATTTGCTCATAATCGTGCTTTGAGTAGATCTATTTTATCGGAAAATCTGGGTTATGACAAGAAATCCAGTTTACTAACCGTGAAACGGTTAATTACTCGAATGTATCAACAGAATCATTTTCTTATTTCTCCTAATGATTCTACCCAAAATCTATTTTGGGCGCGCAACCATAATTTCTATTCTCAAATCATATCCGAAGGGTTTGCTTTTATTGTCGAAATTCCATTTTCTTTACAATTCCTGTCTTGTCTAGAAGGGGAAACAAACAAGATAGTAAAATCTCATAATTTACGATCAATTCATTCAATATTTCCCTTTTTAGAGGACAATTTTTCACATTTCAATTTTGTGTTAGATATAGTAATACCTCACCCTGTCCATGTGGAAATCTTGGTTCAAATCGTTCGCTATTGGGTAAAAGATGCTTCCTCCTTGCATTTATTACGAGTCTTTCTCAACGAATATTGTAATTGGAATAGTCTTATTACTCCAAAGAAAGCGAGTTCCTCTTTTTCAAAAAAAAATAAAAGATTATTCTTATTCTTATATAATTCTCATGTATGTGAATATGAATCTATTTTCGTCTTTCTACGTAACCAATCTTTTCATTTACGATCAACATCCTATGGAGTTCTTCTTGAACGAATCTATTTCTATATAAAAATAGAACGTCTTGTGAACGTCTTTGTCAAGATTAAGGATCTTCGGGCAAACCCGTGGTTGCTTAAGGAACCTTTCATGCATTATATTAGGTATCAAAGAAGATCCATTCTGGCTTCAAAAGGGACATCTATTTTCACGAATAAATG